GCCAAGCCGTAGAAGGTATCGCGAGACAACCAGAAGCAGAGGGTAAAATACGAGGTACTTTATTGCTTAGTCTGGCTTTTATGGAAGCTTTAACAATTTATGGACTGGTCGTGGCATTAGCGCTTTTATTTGCAAATCCTTTTGTTTAATCCTCGAAATAAATGGGAAAGTCTTATTTTTATCTTTCTTATTTTATTATCTTAGATTTGCCGCTTGATTTTTCAAATTATATCAAGATTTCAATCCTACAATAACTTTAACTTATTCGTTGAGATAATACAATACCCCGTGGGAAGGACTAATTTGAGGATCAGGAATTAGCGGATCCACTCGCTTTTTTCCTTCCCGTTCTCGGTCCAATGGAACCCCCTTTTTTAGTACGCCTTGCAACGAACGAGATATATCGTAATTGATATGATACCTGGCCTGGGACCTAATTATAATTAAGTATTTTTTTTTTTGGGGGGGGGTTCAATTGAAATTAAATAGATTGAGAAATACGGAAAAAAAATAAAATCAACAAAGGGTGAAGTAATACAAAAAGAACTCTGTTCAATTTAGTCAGTCCTATCTATAAGAGGAGATCATATGAAAAATGTAACCGATTCTTTCGTTTCCTTGGGTCACTGGCCGTCCGCCGGGAGTTTCGGATTTAATACCGATATTTTAGCAACAAATCCAATAAATCTAAGTGTAGTCCTTGGTGTATTGATTTTTTTTGGAAAGGGAGTGTGTGCGAGTTGTTTATTTCAAGAATAAGCTGGATCTAACCAGCTGCACTTTTTTCTTTATAACTAGGAAAGAAAGGTGCACGATCCCGCGAATTACTTCTGAATCAATTCAGAAATCATATGTACGAACCGTAGCATTTCGTGATTCGTTGGTAAATACACTTTGATTCTCTATTAACCAATAATATGGGGCCCTAAACATGGTTAAAGCTAAATTGTTTGAAGTCTGGGCGCAACATTGGTGTTCTTTCTACCACTATGTTAGTATGGCGAGAGTTTCAAAACGAATCCTTGCATTTTATCCGATATAGAACACTCATATCGATAAAATGATTTGTGAACCTTTTATTGTTACTGAAAAACGGGAATCCCCTCCTTTTTTTATCCAATGCGGAATCGACGACCTATGTATAAAGTAAGCGGAATTTTTTGGATTTGAATAAAAAAAAAGAAACAACTTTGCCGATAATTACAGATTTTTTGTCTGGTCGGAAGAGTCCTCCGAATATTCTGGTCTTGGATCAACGATCCGTTTCAATATTTTTGAATCCGAACAGAAAAGAGAGGATAAGCTCATTATATTATATATATATATAAATATAAATAAAAAAGTGATACGGGAATGCCCCATAAGTAAGTGAGCGTGAGAGCCAAATGAATCGAAAGATTCCTGTTTGGTTCGGGAAGAGGTCATGGAATTGTTAAAATTAATTGTAATGGGAAGATAATCTACTTTCATTAAGTGATTTATTAGATAATCGAAAACAGAGAATCTTGAGTACTATTCGAAATTCAGAAGAGCTACGCAAAGGGTCCATTGAAAGGCTGGAAAAGGCCAAGGCCCGCTTACGAAAAGTGAAAATAGAAGCGGATGAGTTTCGAGTGAATGGATATTCCGAGATAGAACGAGAAAAATTGAATTTGATTAATTCAACTTATCAGAATTTGGAACGATTAGAAAATTACAAAAATGAAACCATTCAGTTTGAACAACAAAGAGCGATTAATCAAGTCAGACAACGCGTTTTTCAACAAGCCTTACAAGGAGCTCTAGGAACTCTGAATAGTTGTTTGAACAACGAGTTACATTTACGCACTATCGGTGCTAATATTCGTATGTTTGGGGCGATGAAAGAAATAACTGATTAGTCCTTCTACTGTAGGTATTATTTATTGATTTTTCCTTTGCTTCTGAAAAAGAATTAAGCAAGACTCATGGCAACCCTTAGAGCCGACGAAATTAGTAATATTATCCGTGAACGTATTGAGCAATATAATAGAGAAGTCAAGATTGTGAATACTGGCACCGTACTTCAAGTAGGTGATGGCATTGCTCGTATTCATGGTCTTGATGAAGTAATGGCAGGTGAATTAGTAGAATTTGAAGAGGGTACAATAGGCATTGCTCTTAATTTAGAATCCAATAATGTTGGTGTTGTGTTAATGGGTGACGGTTTGATGATACAAGAGGGAAGTTCTGTAAAAGCAACAGGAAGAATTGCTCAGATACCAGTGAGCGAGGCTTATTTGGGTCGTGTTATAAATGCTCTTGCTAAACCTATTGATGGTAGGGGCGAGATTTCAGCTTCGGAATCTCGGTTAATTGAATCGCCCGCCCCAGGTATTATTTCGAGACGTTCCGTATATGAGCCTATGCAAACCGGACTTATTGCTATTGATTCGATGATCCCTATAGGACGCGGTCAGCGAGAATTAATTATTGGGGACAGACAGACCGGTAAAACAGCAGTAGCTACAGATACTATTCT